AGATACATGAATTTTATTATGATCTATTCCGCGAAAATATGGATCGCGTGTTACAGATAAAAAATGCAGTTTTTTCTTTATAATTTATAAAAAGAATATGAAATAATTCTAATAGATTTAAAACGAAAACTTATTCTTAGGTAAATTGATTGCGAAATGCTTCTGTAGAGTGTCCAATATCTGTTTTACATCTTCTGTACGAAAATATTCAATTCTCATAAGATCTTCTTGACTGTTGCTCAAAAGGTCCAATAATGTATGTATATTGGACCTTTTGAGACAATTATAGGTCCTGGGGGGTAGTTCTAATTGGTCAATAAAAATATATTTCAATGGAATTCCTTTTTTGTTTTTCTTTAGATTAGTTAATCTATTTTGAAAGGTAAAAAGGGGTAGAGTAAACCTGTTTTTATTTTCCTCGAAATGAATGTCCCCTTCCTCCGCATGTAGAAAAGGAATAAATAAATCAATCAAATTACGAGAAGCTTCATAAAGTGCTTCCTTAGGAGTTAAACTTCCATTCGTCCATATTTCTAGAAAAAGTATTTCTTGTTTTTCATTTCCATTCCCATAAGAATGAATACTATGATTCGCATTTCGAACAGGCATGGATACAGCATCTATAGGATAACTTCCGTCTTGAGAGTTATTTGTGGGGTTAATACGGTATCCGCGATCTCTCTTGATTTGTAATTCAATACGCAAATCAATTGGTTCTGTCAGGTTAGCTATATGCTGCGTTGTGTCAACTATTTCTACGGAAGGTGGTGAGATGATATCTTGAGCGGTTACGTATCTAGGACCTCTGACACAAATGGATGCGTCTCTAACTCCATACAGATTACTTCTCAATACAATTTCTTTCAAATTTATGAAAATTTCATGTACCGATTCCTCAATACCTACTATCGTAGAATATTCATGCGGCACCTTCTCAGATTTTGCACGTGTGATACATGTTCCTTCTATTTCTCCAAGTAAAGCCCTTCGCATGGCAATACCTATGGTATCGGCTTGACCTTTCATGAGCGGGGACAGAATGAAACGACCATAATAAAGACGCTTACTGTCTACTCTTGATTCAACACATTTCCACTGTAGTGTTCGAGTGGATGCTGCTATTTCCTCTCGAACCATACTAATATTATTATTTGATCAGATCATTGAATCATTTATTTCTCTTGAAATCCGTTTAATTCTTATTTTTACACACGTCTTTTTTTAGGAGGTCGACATCCATTATGTGGCATAGGTGTTACATCACGTACGAAACTTAATAGTATACCACTTCTACGAATGGCCCGTAATGCTGCGTCTCTTCCGAGACCTGGACCTTTTATCATAACTTCTGCTCGTTGCATACCCTGATCAACTACAGTACGAATAGCATTTGCGGCGGCGGCTTGAGCAGCATAGGGTGTCCGTCTTCGTGTGCCTTTGAATCCAGAAGTACCGGCGGAGGCCCAAGAAACCACCCGACCTCGTACATCTGTAACAGTTACAATGGTATTGTTGAAACTCGCTTGAACATGAATAACCCCTTTTGGTATTCTACGTCCATTCTTACGTGAACCAATACGTCCATTCCTACGCGAACCAACTCTTGGTATAGGTTTTACCATATTTTATTATCTCATAAATATGAATCAGAAATATATAGAAAGATACGGAGATATCCATTTCATGTTAAAGCAGATCCTTTATTTTTACATGGCCCTTCTTTGAGAAACTTTAGAAAGATTATCCTTGTCTCTGTTTATGTTTCGGATTGGAGCAAATCACTATAATTCGTCCGCGCCTACGGATCAGTTGACATTTTTCACAAATTTTACGAACAGAAGCCCTTATTTTCATATTTCTCACTCCTTACCTTAATTTTGAATCTATTCCTTGGAAGAAAATAAGCCCCCTGTATTTTTTAGCTTCGAATTGGATCCCCCATGAAAGGAATGTTTTCAAAAATTATCTAATCGCTCGAATCTTTGTTGCGAAGTCTGTAAATTATACGTCCCCTGGTTGAATCATACCGGCTTATTTCGATTTTGACTCTATCTCCCGGCAGTATCCGTATTAAACTGCGTCGGATCCTCCCTGAAATATAACCTAGAATTAGATCTTCATTATCTAAACGGACCCGGAACATACCGTTGGGAAGTGATTCAGTAATTAAACCTTCATGAATCAATTTTTGTTCTTTCATAACCCCCTTGAAGTATCAACTAATGGAGGAAGAGTTATATAACTCACTTTTTCCCTCTATTTCACAAATAGGAAGTTAGAGATAAAATTAGGATACCGGAGGAGGATCACCATATATAACACAAAATTTCTCCTCCAATTTTTTCTAGTCTAGCTTCTCGATCTGTCATTATGCCTCGAGAAGTAGAAAGAATTACAATTCCCATTCCACCTAAAATCTTAGGAATTTTTTGATAGTTGGAATAGATTCGTAGACCAGGTCGACTGATACGTTTTAAAATAGTTCTATATATTCCTTTCCTAGTCCTTCTATGGCGCAAGGTTGAAACCAAGAAATATTTGTTACTTTCCTGATGTTTCCGAACGTTTTCAATAAAACCTTCTCGTAGGAGTATTTTAACAATGTTTTCGGTGATATTAGTGGATGCTATTCGAACCGTTCCATTTTTACTCATGTCAGCATTTCTTATAGAAGTTATTATATCAGCAATAGCGTCTCTGCCCATGACGAATTATTGGTGCTTCCTAATTTTGATATAATCAACATGTTTTTTTTTTTACTTGAATTATTCAATTATTAATTAATAAATTAGTTACTAAAAGTATATGCGTGAGACACAATCTACTAATTTGATCCGTTTCAGATATACTACTATAACTATATCATAGTTTCATCCACTAGTATTTATAATACCTCGGGAGCTAATGAAACTATTTTAGTAAAATTCAACTGTCTCAATTCCCGAGCAATCGCCCCAAAAATGCGAGTTCCTTTTGGATTTCCTTCTTGATCAATGACAACCGCTGCATTGTCATCATATCGTATTATCATACCGTTGTCACGTTTGAGTTCTTTACATGTACGTACAATTACAGCTCTAATTACTTCTGATCTTTCTAGAGGCATATTGGGCACTGCTTCTTTGATTACAGCAACAATAACGTCACCAATATGAGCATATCGGTGATTACCAGCCCCTATGATTCGAATACACATCAATTCTCGAGCTCCGCTGTTATCTGCTACATTCAAAAGGGTCTGAGGTTGAATCATATCATTTTTATTTGAATCCGTTATTTCAATGCAAAGAATGAGGAAAAAAAGAAATAGTGTTTGTCTATAAAAAAATAAACCCTTGGTTGTTTTTTTATCCTCAATACCCCTTTTGTTTATATTTAGTTCTACATCCTTATCCTGAAATAACAAATTGAGTTCGTATAGGCATTTTGCACGCAGCTATTGAAATAGCTGTTCTGGCTACAGTTTCGGATACTCCACCCATTTCATAAAGTATTCGACCTGGTTTAACAACAGATACCCAATATTCAGGGGATCCCTTCCCCGAACCCATACGTGTTTCTGTAGGTCTTACTGTAACAGGTTTGTCGGGAAATATACGTACCCATATTTTTCCACCACGACGCGCATATCGTGTCATTGCTCTTCGCCCTGCTTCTATTTGTCTAGCTGTAATCCAAGAGGGTTCAAGTGCCTGAAGAGCGTATCTGCCGAAACAAATCTGATTGCCCCGACAAGATATTCCCTTCATTCTTCCTCTATGTTGCTTACGAAATCTGGTTCTTTTGGGGTTATAGTTGATGGTTTTTTCTTAATCAATCCCACCTCTACTACAGAACCGGACATGAGAGTTTCTTCTCATCCAGCTCCTCGCGAATGAAAGAATTCGATAATATTACGGATACACATGTATTTATTAATAACTAATACACTAAACTAAGTAATGGGATTTATTGATATTTCATTTATTACATAGGAAGCTGTATATACGACTAGATGTGTATATTGATAGATATACATAATGCTTCTTTATTTATATTATAACGAATCCTTATTTTTTTTTATTACTCTTATCGAATCAAGACAATATTCCAATAATAAAAAAGTAAGGGTTTCGCGGGCGGATATTGACTCTTTCCTGTTCCATTCGTAAGATCAATCCATGATCTCTCAGAGTAAATCAATTTGTTCTTGGTTCGTTCCGCCATCCCACCCGATGAATCATTAGGATTCGTTTTTATTTTAATAGAATCTTATATAATCACAGGTTTCGTCGTTCCTATAGCTTCTCCATTAATGGTTAGGCCTGAACTCTGCAATGGAGCTCCCAACAAAATTCGTTCCCGAGCCAATCTCCTCAGTTTCTATTAACCCGGGGCTCTTTATTATTTATTATTATTTATATCAATATTAATGCTTTATCACACTGCCTTTTATGAGGTGACCATACATATTGGAATCATCTATCATTGATCTTTTTGTTCTCTCTTTCTATCACCTTTCCATTTATCCGCATCCCTTTATTTTTATTTATTTATTTTTCCTTCAGAATCTATAATCAGATTTTTTTTTATGGAAAATCTCAGTTGTTACAACTATATGATTGATCCAGTCATATAGTGACTGTTTCTTGGGATCTCGACAATACGAAGCAATAAGTTGGTTATTAGTTTTTAGTTTATTTTTTTGTTTATTTTATTATAGTTATTAAATTCATAGTGGGGATTTTTTGAAGCCCAACTCTAAACTCTAAAGAAAAAACTAACGAGTCACACACTAAGCATAGCAATTATATTAAAAAAAGATTAATCGATTTTTTATTCAACCTTATAGAATTAGAATTGTTTATTTTTATTTGATTTAACGGAAAAACAGAAACGGTTTCTAATTTTTTGTTCTATCACTGGACAGAACGGCAAGATAAATAAGGGGTCTATTTATTATTCTTCATCCACAAATATCCAAATTTTTAGGCCTAATACTCCATGGATAGTTCGAATTGTATAGGAACAATGATCAATTTTAGCGCGAATTGTTTGTAGAGGAACCCTACCTTCTCTGATCCATTCGACACGTGCAATTTCTTTTCCGTCGATACGCCCTGCAATTTGTATTTGAATTCCCTTTGTATCTGTTTGTTCAGTTAATTCAATAGCTCTTTTCATTGCCTTTCGGAACGAAACTCTATTTCTTAATTGTGAAGCCATATATTCTGCAAGAATATTAGGGTGTCCATAAGGTTTTTCAATTCTTGTGATAGCAATGTTGAGTCTTCGGTTCACAGAACGAAACTCTTTTTGTACATTCATCTGTAATTCTTCGATCCCTCGTGTTCGGCCCTCTATTAATAAATTTGGGAACCCAATATAGATTATGACTTGGATCAAATCGATTCTTTTTTGAATTTCTATGCGTGCAATTCCAATTCCTTCGAAACCTGGGGATATTCTCTTATTTTTTTGTACATAGTTCTTGATACAATTCCGTATTTTCTCATCTTCTTGTAGACCTACGGAAAAATTTTTTGGTTGTGCGAACCAAAAGGAATGATGATTTTGGGTTGTACCAAGTCTGAAACCAAGTGGATTTATTTTTTGTCCCATATTTTTTGATTATATTATCTTTCCATTTATTTTTATTTTTTTTTTTCTAAATAGGAATCTAAATCTTAAATTCATCTAAAGAAAATTTAGATTTCTCCTCTCTTTTAATACAATTGTTATATGACAAGTGGGCCTTTTTATCGGATAACTACGTCCTTGAGCCCTAGGTCTTAACTTTTTCACAAAGGGACCCCCATTGACTTCGGCTTTACTAATGAATGAATCAGCTTCGTTCAAACCCATATTATGACTAGCGTTTGCTGCTGCAGAATAAACCAATTTTAAAATGGGATACGATGCTCGATAAGGCATGAGTTCCAGTATCATAAGTGTTTCTTCATAAGAGCGCCTGCGAATCTGATCAATTACTCTTTGCGCTTTGAAAACGGACATACATATATGTTGAGCTAAAACTTTTACTTCTCTATCCGAATTCGAGTTTTTTTTTTTTATCATAAGGTTTATCCCCCGCCAATGAATGATAAGTATCTATTTTTTTTTTATTCCAAATTAAATTAACGACGAGATTTATTATTGTTTCTCACATGTCTCGCGAAAGTCAGAGTAGACGAGAATTCTCCCAATTTGTGACCTACCATACGATCTGTTATATAAATAGGTAAATGTTCCTTTCCATTATGAATAGCGATTGTATGGCCAATCATTTTGGGTATAATGGTAGATGCCCGAGACCAAGTTACTATTATTTCTTTCTCATGTTGAGTTTTTCCATTTTTCTGGATAAATGATTAGCTACAAAAGGATTTTTTTTTTAGTGAACGTGTCACAGCTGATTACTCCTTTTTTATTTTACATTTTAAAGATTGGCATTCTATGTCCAATAGAATATCTCGATCTAAGTATGAAGGTAAGAATAAATACAATAATGATGAATGGAAAAAAGAGAAAATCCTTTAGCTAGATAAGGGGCGGATGTAGCCAAGTGGATCAAGGCAGTGGATTGTGAATCCACCATGCGCGGGTTCAATTCCCGTCGTTCGCCCATCACATTATTTCAAATTCAAAAAATTCGATTTTCAATATTCCTATTTACGGCGACGAAGAATAAAACTATCACTATATTTTTTCCTTTTCCTACTTCTTCTTCCAAGCGCAGGATAACCCCAGGGGGTTGTAGGTTTTTTTCTACCAATTGGGGCTCTCCCTTCCCCGCCCCCATGGGGATGGTCTACAGGGTTCATAACTACTCCTCTTACTACAGGGCGCTTACCTAGCCAACACTTCGATCCGGCTCTGCCCAAACTTTTTTGGTTCACCCCAACATTACCCACTTGTCCGACTGTTGCTAAGCAGTTTTTGGATATCAAACGGACCTCCCCAGATGGTAATCTTAATGTGGCCGATTTACCCTCTTTTGCAATCAGCTTCGCTACAGCGCCTGCAGCTCTAGCTAATTGTCCACCCTTTCCAAGTGTGATTTCTATGTTATGTATGGCCGTGCCTAAGGGCATATCGGTTGAAGTAGATTCTTCTTTTTTATCAATAAAAACCCCTTCCCAAACTGTACAAGCTTCTTCCAAAGCATACGGCTTTCTAGATGTATATGATGATATCTAGACAGATGGATCTTATATGAATCATATGATGAAGTACCACATGAGTGGATATATAGGAATCAAAATCTGCCGAATCACTCATGTATGATCTTCTACATCCTAGGTCTCCCCGTTCCGTCATCTGGCTTATGTTCTTCATGTAGCATTCAGACCGAATGACTCTATGAAATTACGTCGATACTTCCACATATTACGGGTAACGTAGGAGACATCTCTATTTTTCCCCCGGGGGATCTTTATAATTACCACTGCTTAGCTTTCAATTCGCCTCTGACCATCAAATTAAATGTGAATAACCCGTCCTCCTCTCTTTGAAACAAGGGGCGCTTCCGGTTCTGTGCGTGCTTCAAACAATTTTGTCTTCTCCATATTACCATATCTCTAGAGTCAATAATTTTCTATGAGGAACTACTGAACTCAATCACTTGCTGCCGTTACTCAACAGTTTTCTGTTGAGGTCTATCCCATGGAGGTACTCAAATTGGATCCGTGATTGATTTCTAGGTTTCGTCGTAAACCTAATTGGTTACTTCCAATTACGTAAATCAATAGTTCAAACCGCACTCAAAGGTAGGGCATTTCCCATTGATATAGGAACTTCTGTACCAGAAACAATGGTATCTCCAATTATAGCCCCTCTGGGATGTAAAATATATCTCTTCTCACCATCCCCATAGTGTATGAGACAAATGTATGCATTTCGATTAGGGTCGTATTCTATGGTTACAATTCTACCAGATATGTCTTTTTCATTCCGTCGAAAATCGATTTTACGGTATAGACGCTTATGACCTCCCCCTCTATGCCTTGCGGTAATGATTCCTCTGGCATTACGACCTTTACCACAACGATGCTGTCCATAGATCAAATTATTTCGTGGATTGGATTTCACTTGACTGTCTACGGCTCCATTGCGTGTGCTCGGGGTAGAAGTTTTGTATAAATGTATCGCCGTGTTATTAAGTATTTTGCTTTAAGTTCTTTTCTCTATAAGAGGTGGAATAGAATAACCCGGTTGAAGCGTAATGATCATACGTCTGTAATGCATTGTATGTCCCATAATAGGTCCCATTCTTCTACCCTTTCCCGGGAGTCGATGACTATTCATAGCTATTACCTTGACACCAAAGAAGAGTTCGACCCAATGCTTTATTTCTGTCCTAGTTGATCCTGATTCGACATTAGAAGTATATTGATTGTTCCCCAATAACCGAATACTTTTTTCTGTAAATACTGCATATTTGATTCCATCCATAAATCCATTTTCTTCCCTATGAGTTCCAGTATCGATAAGAATTCTAGTTCTTACTGTTCATATGTTATGGTATGAATATACCATACCAATTCGGTATGTATGGATGATGAGATTCCATTGATACAGAGCCAATTCCAATAGACTTATTGAACGTTCCCATTGGCGTGCATCCAGCAGGAATTGAACCTACGAATTTGCCAATTATGAGTTGGGCGCTTTAACCATTCAGCCATGGATGCTTAACAGGGCTCATCGTACATCGTGAATAACCAAATTCCAATTGAAATGAAATCTTTAGGAGGAATCAATGAAAATCTTTAGGAGGAATCAATGAAACGACATCAATTCAAATCCTGGATCTTCGAATTGAGAGAGATATTGAGAGAGATCAAGAATTCTCACTATTTCTTAGATTCATGGATCAAATTCGATTCAGTGGGATCTTTCACTCCCATTTTTTTCCACCAAGAACGTTTTATGAAACTCTTTGACCCCCGAATTTGGAGTATCCTACTTTCACGTGATTCACAGGGTTCAACAAGCAATCGATATTTCACGATCAAAGGTGTAGTACTGCTTGTAGTAGTGGTCCTTATATCTCGTATTAACAACCGAAAGATGGTCGAAAGAAAAAATCTCTATTTGATGGGGCTTCTTCCTATACCTATGAATTCCATCGGACCCAGAAATGAGACATTGGAAGAATCTTTTTGGTCTTCCAATATCAATAGGTTGATTGTTTCGCTCCTGTATCTTCCAAAAGGGAAAAAGATTTCTGAGAGTTGTTTCATGGATCCGCAAGAGAGTACTTGGGTTCTCCCAATAAATAAAAAGCGTATCATGCCTGAATCGAACCGGGGTTCGCGGTGGTGGAGGAACCGGATCGGAAAAAAGAGGGATTCTAGTTGTAAGATAGCTAATGAAACCATAGCTGGAATTGAGATCTCATTCAAAGAGAAAGATAGCAAATATCTGGAGTTTCTTTTTTTATCCTATACGGATGATCCGATCCGCAAGGACCATGATTGGGAATTGTTTGATCGTCTTTCTCCGAGGAAGAAGCGAAACATAATCAACTTGAATTCGGGACAGCTATTCGAAATCTTAGGGAAAGACTTGATTTGTTATCTCATGTCTGCTTTTCGTGAAAAAAGACCAATTGAAGGGGGGGGTTTCTTCAAACAACAAGGAGCTGAGGCAACTATTCAATCAAATGATATTGAGCATGTTTCCCATCTCTTCTCGAGAAACAAGTGGGGTATTTCTTTGCAAAATTGTGCTCAATTTCATATGTGGCAATTCCGCCAAGATCTCTTCGTTAGTTGGGGGAAGAATCAGCACGAATCGGATTTTTTGAGGAACGTATCGAGAGAGAATTGGATTTGGTTAGACAATAATGTGTGGTTGGTAAACAAGGATCGGTTTTTTAGCAGGGTACGGAATGTATTGTCAAATATTCAATATGATTCCACAAGATCTATTTTCGTTCAAGTAACGGATTCTAGCCAATCGAAAGGATTTTCTGATCAATCCAGAGATCATTTCGATTCCATTAGAAATGAGGATT